TGGATATAGGTATATTAAGAATACGCCGTAACGATGAATGGTTAACGATGGCTCTGATGGGCGGTTTTGCTAGAATAGGCAATAATGAGATTACTATTTTAGTAAATGATGCGGAAAAGGGTAGTGACATTGATCCACAAGAAGCTCAAGAAACTCTTGAACTAGCGGAAGCTAACTTAAGGAAAGCAGAAGGCAAAAGACAAACAATTGAGGGAAACCTAGCTGTCCGACGGGCTAGGACACGAGTCGAGGCTATCAATGCGGGTTTACAACCAGTAAGTGTGTACAAATAATCAAAGGACCTTCTATATAAACGGAACCTGTGGCTATCGATGCTTTTTTTTATTCTTCTTTTTCTGATTCGGCCCATTGATTCAAAAAATGACTAGAAAAAAATACAAAAAATAAAAGAAGATAGTCTAACTTAATAAAACTTATTAGATACCAGAGTTTTGGTATCTAATAAGATCTACCTACTATTGGATTTGAACCAATGACTCCCGCCGTATGAAAGCAATACTCTAACCACTGAGTTAAGTAGGTCTTTTATGATCACAAAGAAAACCAAACGCAAAGGAACTCATCCTACATCGTAGTACAGCGATGAACGATCAATTCAATCTTACTTGGTAGCATACCATACCAATCAACCAGAGGGAGATGTGTTGAATCATGGAATATTCATCTTGACAAGAAATTATCTACATACATAATATTATATATATCACAAACACAAGAACACAAGGGCTATAGCTCAGTTAGGTAGAGCACCTCGTTTACACGTGCGCCAATGTTTTTCAAAGGGGTCCATCACATGATGGAATTCAAAAGATTTCTCTTATTGAGAAATCATCGATGTCTTACTCCATAACGTTTAGAGAACAAAACAAGAGAACAATCGCCTGACAAAAGATTCTTCGTTCGCTTCGGTGTCCCGTTTCAGTTAAGCGCCAAATAGAACGCATCCTTGATTTGAGATATTGATAAGGTGAATACCCCAGTCTATTCAATGCTAGGTATAATGAGTAGAAGGACCTTAACAAATTCTCTTTTCTCCCTATTAACTTTACGGTGTATGAGGTTTGCTATTTGCTTTCTTAATTCAATTAAGCAGGGTGATAGAGACTCCATTTAACTTAGGTTGTTCTCGGCAAGAAGCAGACCTACGTCAAGATAACCCCTCTTTGAAACACTTTGGTATTGCCCGTGAGGTAAAATTCAAATAATGAATCCGGGCAGATGGAGCCATCTACGTATTTGATTTGCAAAAATAAAGATGGCAGACTGACTGATATTTATTTCAGTCAACGAAAGAGCCCAATGCAAAAAACGCATGTTGGGTCTTTGAAACAGTTCCAATCATTTTGATAATGATCAGTTTGATCTGTTTTACCGAGAAGGTCTACGGTTCGAATCCGTATAGCCCTAATAGATATAGAACTAATCCAAATAATTGAATCCAATTAGCATGCATATATATCACATATCTATATAGTATAGAAAATCCTATATATACAATTAGAATGGAATGTAGAAAGAATATGATTATCATAGTAATAGTATGATAATATACTATTAATCTAATATAGTCCTTTTTTGGAGTAGTAATCAAATCCTTTTACCTTTTTTTTTAGCAAGTAGAAAAATCCAATTTGAATCTAATAAAATCGAATTCAATTTGTCGGCTGAATAAACAAAAATCGAAAGCCAGAGAAAGTTTTCTTTATTTTTCAGTTGTATAATTTTTATAAGAACTCAGAACAGTATCGTTTTTTCACTCCTTTATCTCTAGTTCTATTTAACTACGATATCTATATAAACTAGCAGATCTAAGAATATAAGATATATAGAAGTATTTTCTATTCTTATTTAGATAATCTAAAAAAAAATTAAGTAAATAAATAAGATTGCAATTGATGATGAATTTTTTAAGTAAACGAGACATATACTACAGCCAACAAATGAAGCTAGGTTGGGTCGACCAAAATGCATTTTTTTTGACTAAACTGTTATGGATGAATTGACAAGGAATTATGGCTGAATCAACTAAGACTAGTCGGGTATTTTTTCACATTCCCTAGGAGTTCATTTATGTTTCTTCTTTATGAATATGATATTTTCTGGGCATTTCTGATAATATCAAGCGGTATTCCACTTTTGGCATTTCTAATTTCCGGAATTTTCGCCCCGATTAGTAAAGGTCCGGAGAAACTTTCAAGTTATGAATCGGGTATAGAACCACTGGGTGATGCTTGGTTACAATTTCGAATCCGATATTATATGTTTGCTCTAGTTTTTGTTATTTTTGATGTTGAAACGGTTTTTCTTTATCCATGGGCAATGAGTTTCGATATATTGGGGATATCCGTATTTATCGAGGCTTTAATTTTCGTGCTTATCCTAATTGTCGGTTTAGTTTATGCATGGCGAAAAGGAGCATTGGAATGGTCTTAGTTCCTGAATATTCAGACAAAAAAAGTAAAAAAAAAAAAATAACATT